TGCGTAACAAGTGCATAATGTCCACTGGAACGTCCATGTATTTTATCATCAACTTGATGAATTAATTTCAAGATATAGGGCTTTCCCATTATAGCAGGCTGTTTAAAAGAATTGCCTGTTCTTCCATCAAATATTCTGCTTTTTCCAGGATACTCGGGTTCAAATATCCATGGATTGGATGTTTGTTTACTGGCTTCATATAATTCAGAAAACACTAGTTTTCTTGAAGCTTCTTGTTCATATCGCTCATCAAAAGGTGTTATTCGATAATGTCTATTTAGCACACCTCCCGCTAATCCGAGTGAGCATTCAAATATTTGTCCTACATTCATTCGTGAAGGTACCCCTAATGGATTGAAGACCATATCAAGAGGTCTTCCATCTTGCAAATAAGGCATATCCTGTCTAGACAAAATCTTTGAAACAATACCTTTATTTCCATGTCTCCCCGCCACTTTATCACCTACTTTAATTTCACGTTTCTGTAAAATATATATACGAATCGTTTCTGGATTATAACGGGAACCCCCCTTTTTTTGGATCCATCTCACATCAATAACTCGACCCCTACCACCTATAGGTAGTTTTAGACAAGTTTCCTTTGAGGTGGATACCTGAATGCCAAGTATAGCTCGTAATAATCTATCTTCTGGGGAATACGAGGATTCTTTCGCCATTTGAGGTGTTAATTTACCCACTAAAATATCGCCCGTTTCTACCCACGACCCCAGGATCACAATTCCATTTTTGTCTAAATTTCGGAGTAAATGGGCTTCTAGGTGTGGAATTTTATTAGTGATTCTTTCAGAACCATAGCTTGTCATATGAGTCTGAATTTCATATTTCCGTATGTGAAAAGAAGTATAAATATCTTCATAGACCAGACGCTCACTAATGAGTACAGCATCTTCAAAATTGTAACCTTCCCATGGCATATAAGCTACTAATACGTTTTTTCCTAAAGTGAGTTCGCCGCCAACTGTAGCAGCACCATCCGCTAAAATTTGCCCCTTTTTAATGCATTTACCTCGCTCAACCTGGGGTTTTTGATGCCTGCAAGTATTTTTGTTGGAACGTTGATATATAGTTAATGGAATGCTTAGAGTATCACCATTACCAAATAAAAATATCTTGTCAGTATCGGTATAAATGATGTTTCCCTCCTGTTCGGCTATAGCGGAAACCCCAGAATCTAAAGCTACTTGGCGTTCCAATCCAGTTCCAACAATGCATTTTTCGGACCGAGAAAGCGGAACTGCTTGACGTTGCATATTAGAACTCATTAAAGCTCGATTCGCATCATTATGTTCGATAAAAGGAATGAGAGAAGCTCCAATAGAAAAATATTGGAAGGGAAAAATATTTCGAAGATGAACCTGTTCCCATGCAATCGCAAGAAATTCTTGACGGTATCGGGCTGGAACAATCTGTTCCTCCTGAATATCTCGATTAAGTGCTAAAGAATTTCCTGTTGCTACCATATAGTATTCATCCCTACTTGGTGATAAATAAAGCATACGTATTCTTTTCGATCTCTCAGAGATTTCATAAAATGGACTTTCTATAGACCCCCAACTACCAATCTTCGCATGAATTGCTAGGGATCCAATAAGTCCAACATTGATTCCTTCAGACGTGTCAATTGGACAAATGCGTCCATAGTGACTGGGGTGGATATCTCGTATCCGAAAACTAGCAGTTCGCCCTGTCAATCCTCCAGGACCCAAATAACTCAATTTCCTCCCATGAACTATTTGAGTCAATGGATTGGTTTGATCCAAAACTTGAGATAATGGATGTAATCCAAAAAAAGATTCAAAAGTAGTTGTTAATGGAGTTGAAGTCACCAAATTCTGAGGAGTCGGTATCAATTTATGTCGAATTGCTCCACATATAGTTCCTCTAACCATATTTTCTAAACGAACTAGGGCCAATCCAAATTGATCTTGTAATAGATCTGCTACGGAACGGATACGTTTATTTTTCAAATGATTTATATCGTCAAGTACGCCCATTCCAAATTTCATTCCAATCAAATGATCCGCAGCTGTCAATATATCTCGTGGTAATAAAAATGTATTGTTCTGAGGTATATCAAGATTAAGCTTTTGGTTCATATTTCGTCGACCAATTCTTCCCAATTCACACCTTTGTTGAAAAAATTTTTTTTGTAATTCTTTACATAAAGATTCAGAAAATACTGGATCTCCACCAACACAAGCAAATTGTCGATAAAATTCCAAAATGGCATTTTCTTTTGACCCGATTTTTTTTTTATCCTTCTCATTTAGGAAAGACACGAAAATTTCAGGATAACAAACATTCGCTAGAATTTCACTTAAATTCGAACCCATAGCTGATGATAGAACTAGAATAGATATTTTCTGTTTCCTACTCACACGAGCCCATATCCTTGCTTTTCTATCAATCTCTAATTCTAATCTCCCCCCCCAATCTGATATTATGGTGCCTGTATATACCGAAATTCCGTTAGGGTCCAATTCTGAACGATAATAGATACCGGGACTTTGCAATATTTGATTGATTACAATTCGGTATATTCCATTTACTATAGAAGTTCCCAGAGAATTCATTAAAGGAATATTTCCAACAAAAATAGTTTGTTCTTGTATGTCCCTACAACTTTTCCAAATTAATCCCGCGGATACATATAATTCAGCAGAATATGTAAGCGATTCATATACAGCATCTTTTTCGTTTATCAAGGGTTCTAATAATTGATATGTTTCTACAAATAATTGAAATTCAATTTCTTGATCTGTATCCTCAATTTTTGGAAATTTTAAAAGCCCCTCTGTTAAGCCCTGATCAATGAATCTATAAAACCCTTCAAATTGTATCTGATTCAATCCAGGTAGTGTAGACATTCCTTCATTTTCACCTCCAAACATTTTGAACTTCCCCGTGAATTTTATAGAAAAATATTCCACGATTTGCTGTCATTCTTCATCAAATCACATGAATCAATTTAGTAATAATGGAATTTCTGTTCTTTTTACTGAATTACATGAAATTTTACCTAACTCCGTGTATGAAATACTTATTCTGAAAAGAGAAATAAATAAAATAGAATTTTACACTTAACTTCGAAGGAAGTTGCAACAAAACAAACAGATAGAATCGAAATTCGAATCTAAAAATGAAAATGAATTGAAAAATTCGACCTGGATTTCAAGGTTTTTTAAGAAATATCAAAAAAAAATGCATTCCATTTCTATCATTATTATGATATTACGTATTCCAATTCAATCCGATACCCCCCAAAAAATGAATTCGGGATTTGTTCTGTTTAATGAGATAAGGATCTAATAATCCGAAACAATATAGAATTCATTTTTTTCAAACTTAACCTTTTTTTTATTGTTCAAAAAAGAATTAGAAAAAGGAGAGAAACTTTTTTGAACTTTTTTGGAGAATACGATTAGAGTGAGTAATAAGACTTGTATATATTAATATAGATCTAACTCCAGCTATAGTTAGCTATGTCTATCTATATATAGATAGAATAGATAGATCTGTGTCTAACTTTATTGCAGCCATATCCGTTCGGGACAACACATAACACGTCGTGTTAATTTTTTATTTTATATTAAATAGATTGAAATATTAAATAGATTGAATAGCAAAATTGAAAAAAGGGGGTGGGAGAAGCGCCAGAATTTTTGGATAATTACGTATCCGTATAGTATAGGTATTAGAATTATATATATGGATAAGATACCCGATTAGATAATACCTGTGTAATAATTCAAATTTATGTTCTAGGGTTTACATATACTGCCAGTTGCTGTTATAATTGGAATGGAGAAAGTTTTTTCAATAAAAAAAAAGAAATATTGGTTGGTTATGTATCAATTTGGATTTTCTTATCTCATTAAATATCTCATTAAGAAAAAAACATTTGATATTCAAATATTCAAGAATCATTCATAAATTAATAGTTAACGGTTGCAATTTGTCTCGAGATTTTTTTCTTTTGTAACAGAAGGTGTAAGCTTGTTTTTTTTATTTCATGTTTTTTCATTTCAAAAGAAAAAGGGGATATTCTCATAATACTTCATATATATATACTGGCGGCATGGCCGAGTGGTAAGGCGGGGGACTGCAAATCCTTTTTCCCCAGTTCAAATCCGGGTGTCGCCTGATCGACAAGAGATTTGAAATATTGTATTACGTTTTTTTTATAGAAAACTTTTTTCCAACAGAAGCAATCGAGGGAAAAGGAGTCTTGAGACTTGGTAATCTGTCTTAATTCTTTTTTTATTTACTTAATGAAATAGGGAATAAAATATAAGTCTTATTATTCCTACCTGTTAGTACCATTTATTTCCTTAAAACTTCCTTGGAAGTTTTCGGATATTTAGTTTATGCGTTATGCTTAATGTTTTCCGATTTTACTAAAAATAATCTAAAAGAACTTTTTAGATCCACTAATAGAGTGGATTCTAGTTTTTCATCAATGGTGTTAGCCCAGAATCCTTTTTTGACTCTGTACCAACAATTCCACTATTATTATAGTTATAGTATTTTTAGTGAATAATCCAAAAGAAAAATAATACAAGAAAAATTTTGGAACAATTTCGAACAATAAATAATCAAAAAATTCCTTCATATTGATAGAGATAGGAGACAAAATTTACATGGATATAGTAAGTCTTGCTTGGGCTGCTTTAATGGTAGTTTTTTCTTTTTCCCTTTCCCTCGTGGTATGGGGAAGAAGTGGACTATAAGGGTACTAATAATTGAATTTAAGGGATCTAAAGTACCCATTTTGTTTTTTAGCTGGGTTTTACAATTTTGGAACTGTTGAATTTAAGTATTTAATTTATACTAATTAATTGAATTCAAATATAAAATATATCTGCATTTCCGAGTTGTATTCTATTTTAGTAGTGTAATGTATTCTATGTATAACATAGAAATAAAAAAAACTCTTTCAATCAAACAAATATTTGAATTATTCCCATATTCGTATTTTGAGAAAATTTAGGGAATCCATAAAATAGGAAATGGATTCCTTGAATTCTTCATAAAATTTCGATGAACTTACTCTTACCCAGGTTATATATATATATGGAAAATAAGGTACCGTGTAACCCCCATTCTTACTTTACCCCCTTCTTTTTTTTATATGATACCGGGATTATAAAAATAATCCGAAATCTTCCAAATTTTAAATCGGAAGAATAAGAGTTGTTTTTTAATTATTTCAGATTTATTGGAATCAATACAAATAAAATAGATGAAACAAAGACAAAAATTTTGGGCGAAATTCTAAAAAATCCGGATAGGATAGTAGAAATTAAATCTACTATCCTATCCGGATTTTTTAGAATTTCGCTGATTGTAGTCCGATCCTTTTTTTAAGACTAAAACCCCAAATTGAAAACCTTGTTCATTTTTTTATTCAATCATTGATTACATTAATAGAAATTAAAAAATCATTTTTAAGCGAAATTAGTCACTTTTACTTACCGTTTTTACGTAAATTATAAGTAAAAAGGCAGTAGGAACTAGAATAAATAGTGCAGTAGCAATAAATGCGAGAATATTTACTTCCATAATCTCTATTATGTTTTATTTCTCTTAAATTTCCAATAAAAAATTCGGGATTTAATCCCATAGAGATGATAAGTCTTTCATCGATAAATTCAACAATGGTATAAATTAAATTTCGATAATATCAAATCGGATCAATATCACGAATAACAATATCTGAGCTATCAAATCGACTCATCGTCGAGAATTAAATAGTATAACATAAGAAGATCTTTTATCCATACCCCAAAAAATCAAATAAAAAAATTCTTTTTGATGCAATTCAAAATAGATTTTCCTTCGTTTTATTTTTTATTTTTTCGTTGAAACATTTACCTTAAACAAAAAAAGCAGGAAGGATCTTTCTTATGAATAAGATTTTGTTTTTTATTTCCTTTCACACAAAAAATGAATGGATGTCTTTTTATTTTATTGGATTTGATTAATATCAATCAATTAAATAATACATTTCATTGATACATAAATGTACTCACCAATTCCAATATTTCATCGAATCATTGATAAATGGATTCCATTTTTTCTGTCCCTAAACCAAATTCTCATTTTGTTCAAAAACTTTTTTTTTTCAAAAACTTCAAAAACTTGTTGATCACTATCCTTCTTACCCGATTTCCAAATTGATTATCGTTTTTTTATTTCCCGTCTTAGTATGAGATAAATATACTTATCGAATTATAGTAATGAATGACAGTGAAAGAAATGAAGTTTTAATCTTCCGTCCTTTCCAACAAATCAATCATTCCCGCAAAGTATTTTATCTTTATTTGATTTTCTTTCACATTATAATTATATATATATTTTAATTTTTTTTTGGATTAAAAATTTTATTAACGACTGGAATAAAAATAAACAATTTCGAGATCGAAATGATGAATAAAAAAAATTCTATGGAATCCTGAAAGATGGAAAAATTATTTTGACCAAATCATATCATTCTATTATATTGACAATTTCAAAAAACTGTTCATACTATGAACGTAGTATAATGGCGGTCGGGCAAGTATGCCCCCATCGTCTAGTGGTTCAGGACATCTCTCTTTCAAGGAGGCAGCGGGGATTCGACTTCCCCTGGGGGTAGGGTGCTACGAAAGGAAGTTTATCATAAATTTTCAAAAAAAAATGGAAATGGATTCTTCCTGTTCCTGGGTCGATGCCCGAGCGGTTAATGGGGACGGACTGTAAATTCGTTGGCAATATGTCTACGCTGGTTCAAATCCAGCTCGGCCCAAGAATTTGCCAATCCACTATGAAATATGAAATTATATAATCCGTTTATTTATTCCGGAAATGACTGATGTTCTCTGATACGGAAGATTCAAAATATGAAACATCCCTAACGCTATTTATTTTTTTCTGTGTTACATATTTCCACAAATTCGGATCTTGCGAATAATCTAGATTCATATCAAAATACTTAAATAGAAAATCTAAGGAAAAGATTTCACTAAACAAAAACGAATTTTTTCATTTACAGCAAAATGGTTCGAATCCTAAACAGAAAAATAAAGGGTTTGAAATAAACCTTAAAAAGATGTATGCTGTACACTCTTTTCCCTGGGATTGTAGTTCAATTGGTCAGAGCACCGCCCTGTCAAGGCGGAAGCTGCGGGTTCGAGCCCCGTCAGTCCCGATGGATACAAATCCAATATTAAAAAATTCTTTTACTGTATTCTATTTCCTAGGTAAATTTCCTAGGTAAATAGAATTTTTTGTTATTTGATGAGCTGTTATGTAAATAATATATGTAAATAAGAATGTATATTATATATACATATATATATACATATATATATATGTATATATTCGAATCCCATTTTTATAAAAAAAAATTCGAATAATTTATATAATTTATATAATAAGTATATGCAGGAACAAATAGATGTAATAACGATATTGGATAATTCCTTATTTAGGAATTGA